TACAGAACGGCAATTACTTAAATATGTTCGTATCGCCGGAAAAGCCAAAGGATCAACGGGTCTGGTTTTACTACAATTACTTGAAATGCGTTTAGATAACATCCTTTTTCGATTGGGTATGGCTTCAACTATTCCTCAAGCCCGCCAATTAGTTAATCATAGACATATTTTAGTTAATGGTCGTATAGTGGATATACCAAGTTATCGTTGCAAACCCCGAGATATTATTACAGCAAGGGATGACCAAAAATCGAGAGCTCTGATTCAAAATTATCTTGATTCATCCCACCATGAAGAATTGCCAAAGCATTTGACTCTTCACGCATTCCAATATAAAGGATTAGTCAATCAAATAATAGATAGTAAATGGGTCGGTTTGAAAATAAATGAATTACTTGTCGTAGAATATTATTCTCGTCAGACTTAAACCTAACTAAAATAACAAACCAAGGGTTCGTACAATTTTTCCCTTTCACTTAAGTTAAGTAAAGGGACACAAGGTAAGGAATTGGATCCGGAGATTTGTATTTTTCTCCCATTCATGTATCATAGATCAGTAGGCAGATCTTTATTCCCTGCCCGTTCTTTCTTTCCTTCCGTATCACAGAAATTAGGAATTGAGAATCTATCTCAAAGAAAGGTCTGAAGCATTGGTGAATTGGGTGAAGATACGGAAAGAGAGGGATTCGAACCCTCGGTAAACAAAAGCCTACATAGCAGTTCCAATGCTACGCCTTGAACCACTCGGCCATCTCTCCTACATAATGATTATGACCGAGAATCCGAGCGAATTGCGAGTTGTTCATATTCGATTGTTAGATGGGTACAGACACTCGAATCCATTCTAGCTATAAAAATGGAAAACTTTTCATCAAAGAAAGAATTTTTTCTTCGAGCCAGGGAGCTGGGAGAAAAAGATAATATAATTTTTTTTTTGAAAAACGGTTAAAAACAATAAAGATATATCTTGTTTGCCAAGACGGAGACGGCGCTCCTACCTTTTTCTGATATTTTTACCGGATTCAATCAATGAATTGGAACGAATCAACTGATCGGTCTATTTTGTTAGACTACGGTGAATGGATACCTTTAGATCATAATTATCTTTTTATTCAAATTCAATTTCCATAAGAATTTGAAAATTTCTTTCCAATTTTAGGTCGCTTAACAACAACCCCTTAACCCGTAAATCTATTCCAAATTCATAAATCATCCTTTTTGATTTGATTGTATAGTGTATAAGCGTCTACCCGCTATGCACAAAACACAAAACGGAGGGTTATTCTATTTTCATTATAGAAGGATTATTGAAGAATTATTCGATTTTTTTCTTCTTTGGATCTTAATTTCAGAAAAACTTCTCGAATTCTCCTAATCCGCAAGATAAATTCTTTGATTCTTCTACTTTGATCAAATCGGAATAGTTCCTTTCATTCTTATACTACTCCATTTATACTACTACATTTTGATGAAATCGAATCGGATTCTAATATTTCTTATTTTTTATCGACCCCTTTCAAAAAGAAAAAATTGGATATGAGTCTGCTTTTATGTTATTTCGTACTGTAAAATTCCTTTACTTGTGGGATCGTTTTCTCACGAGAGTTAATGAAAAGAATTATAGAATGGATTTCTACCTATGCCTAGATCGCGGATAAATGAAAATTTTATTGATAAGACCTTTTCAATTGTGGCCAATATCTTATTACGAATAATTCCGACAACTTCAGGAGAAAAAGAGGCATTTACCTATTATAGAGATGGTGTGATTTGATTATTTTTTTATTTACCGCTTCGGTCTTAGGAGAAAGACGGAAGATTCGGGATAGAAAAGAACGAAAAAGGTTATTGAAAAAATCTACGCTTGTTGAAGGTGAAGTTTCTAGATAAAACAATTCCTTCTGTCGTGTATCCCCGATTAATGCAGCCTCAGATGCTTCAATTGTCGATTCGAGTATTGAGCGAAAGGTTACACCTATGGGTTCTATATTACAGGCCAACCTTACCATACTAGACTAGTACCAATAGGCCGCATAGGGGAAGAGGCGCTACGCCTAGGAATCAACAACACGAAAACTTTGTTTAAAATTACCGCTTTTCCTTATCGGGATCGGGACTAAAAAGAATGGTTGGGATAACAAACATCCATCTCGTTGGTACTTTGGATACCCTTAGAACCATAGAAGACTGTTGAAGTGATTAATTCCTGGAAATTAAAGGGCGTTGAGAACAAAGAAATTGTTGGAGTTTACATTTTTATCTAGTACCAGTATCAACACGCGTGATGTTAAGAAAATATCTTTTGCAGAAAGGTTGGCTAGAGATTTCTTGTAAAAACGTTAGCCCCACTGAATTCATAATGAGAATATTTCAATCTTTTTTGATTCCATGTATTATTTTCATTATGCACACAGGGGAGGAGCCGTATGAGATGAAAATCTCATGTACGTTTCTGGAACGGAGAATTCTTTGAATCGAATGACGACCGTAACGGATGTCA